GAAGGATATCGTTGTATACATTAGAAAAACTCTCCCCTGATGAACTATACAACGAGTGGCTTTATATCAATAAAGAGAAAAAGAACAACTTAAATAAGGAATTGATAAATAGAATTGAGGCCTTAGAGACAGTATTTATTTCTCTAAATATAATTGAAACAAAGACTAGATTGTCTAATGCTGAGACTAAAAACAAAAAGAATTGCCTAGTTAAAATGTATGATCCCTTTTTGAATGGGGTGTATCGTGGAAGAATGAAGAAATTGTTTTCTTCTTCAATCATAAATGACACTTCGATAGAAAATTCCACCGAAACAGCTGAACTAAATAAAATTCATGATATCCTTCTTCCCTATCCTAATTCTCCAGAAAATGAACAGAAAACCGAAAGATCAGAAAAAAAAAACCTAAAAATTGATTCAAATAATAGGTTAAAGTTTTCATTGAACGCAATTCGAACTAACGCTAAACGTGAAAAAAAAGATATTCGAATAAACGAAATAGGTAAAAAGCCCCCTCGATGGTCATACAAATTAATCAACGAGTTGGAACAATATTTTAAAAAACGACGAAAAGAACAAGGAATAATGCAAGGGCTGGATCACCAGCTTCGAACAAGAAAATTTAAACGTATAGCTTTTTTAACTCGTTCCGGACGAAGTTTTAAGAAGTCTCATTTCAAGAATTATAATCTTTATAGAAAATTTAATAGAGATTCGGGTTTTATAAGTTATTTGGAAGAACCAGACTTTCGTCGAGCCGTAATCAAAGGCTCTATCCGTATTCAAAGGCGTAAAATGGTTATTTGGGGACCGTCTCAAGAAAATCCCCATTCCCCGCTTTTTTTGGAAAAACTGGAAGATTTTCCTTTTCCTATATCCGACCTAATGAAACTTTTTTTTCATATTAGAGATTGGTTGGGTAAAAAGTCAGAATTCGAAATTTTAGATCAACAATTCAAAATAAAAAAAAACAACCAGGAAGACACAATAGAATTTTGGGAGAACATTCCATATGCACAAAAATCAAGAAGTGTTCTGTTACTAGCTCAATCCATTTTTAGAAGATATATTAAATTACCCTTATTGATAATAGCTAAGAATATTGGCCGTATTTTATTACGACAATCCCCGGAATGGCACGAGGATTTCCAAGATTGGAATAGAGAAATTTATCTAAAGTGCAGCTATAATGGTCTTCAATTCTCCAAAACAGAATTTCCTCAAAATTGGTTAAGAGAAGGTTTTCAGATCAAAATCCTATATCCTTTTCATTTGAAACCTTGGCACAGATCTAAGCTACAACTTTCTGATAGAGATCGAAAGCAACAAGAGGATTTTGATTCTTGTTTTTTAACAGTTTTGGGAATGGAAACAGAATATCCTTTTGGTCCTCCGCGAAAAACACCTTCCTTTTTTGAACCCATTTTGAAAGATATAGACTATAAAGTCGAAATAAGAAAATGCAATTTTAGAGTTCGAAGAGCTTTAAAAAAAATAAAAAAAAAAGAAGCAAAAGCATTTTTATTTGTAAAAGAAATACTAAAAGAACTTTTAAAAGGAAATAAAATTCCATTATTTATACCGATAGAAATATATGCAAATGAAACTGAAATAGAAAAGGATTCTATAATAAGCAATCAAATAATTCATGAATCACTTAGTCAAAATCGATCTACAGGTTTTACAAATTATTCACAGGCAGAAGAAGAAATGAAACATAGAATTGATAGAAGAAATACAATCAGAAATCAAATAGAAATAATGAAAAAAAAGAAAAAAAAAGGAACGATGCTAAAAAAAAAAAAGAATAATGGAGAATCACCCCCAAAAAGTTTAATTTTAAAAATAAAAAATATTGAATTAATAGTTAAATTTTGCATTGAAAAAATATACATAGATATCTTTCTATGTATCATTAATATGCGCAGAATCGCTCTACAACTTTTTATGGAATCAACAAAAAAAATTCTTGAGAAATACATTGACAATAGCGAAACAAATCAAGAAAAGATGAATAAAACAAAACAAAATAAAATGGACTTTATTTCGACTATTACCATAAAAAAGGCTTTTGATAATCTTAGAAATAATAAGCGGAAGTCACATATTTTTTTTGATTTATCTTACTTGTCACAAAAATATGTATTTTTAAAATTATCACAAACCCAGGTTATTCACTTCAATAAGTTAAGATCTGTTCTTCAGTATAATGGACCTTCTTTTTTTATTAAGAATGAAATAAAGGATTTTTTTGGAAGACAAGGAGTCTTTGATTCCGAAGTAAGACATAAGAAACTTCCAAATTATGGAATGAATCAATGGAAAAACTGGTTAAGAGGTCATTATCAATACGATTTATCTCAGATTACATGGTATAGATTAGTCCAACAAAAAGGGCGAAATGGAAAAAATAAATGCCAGCCATCTCAAAATAAGGATATAAATAAATGGTATTCCTATGAAAAAGACCAATTATTTTATGACAAAAAAAAACAAAA